GTTATTGTAGCTTAAAAAGCATGGCACTGAAAATGCCAAGACGATAGTATTACCCAATCACATAAGGTCTTGGTCTTAAACCTAATATTACCTGTAACCCTAACCATACATGCAAGCCTCAACAAGACAGTGAAAACGCCCCCCTCCCCCGGTGGAGCCGGCATCAGGCCCAAACAACCTACCTATGACGCCCAACAAAACCACGCCCCCACGGGCCTGCAGCAGTAAATAACATTGGGCCATAAGTGAAAACTTGACCCAGCAAAGGTACCCCAGAGCTGGTTAATCTCGTGCCAGCGACCGCGGTTACACGACAAGCTCAAGATAATACCACCGGCGTAAAACACGACCAGGCTTATGTACTTACCTGGGGAAGAACGCAGGCCAGGTCGTAAAAAGCCATAAGCCAAACTAATCACCTTACCCCAGCCCACCACCACCCCGACTCGTGAAAATTAGGACCCAAACTAGGATTAGATACCCTACTATGCCTAATAGTAACACAGCAATAAAATACTAATTGCTCGCCAAACCACTACGAGTGAAAACTTAAAACTTAAAAGACTTGACGGTACTTCAAACTCAACCTAGAGGAGCCTGTCTAATAACCGATAACCCACGTTTAACCCAACCCGCTTTAGCCAACCAGTCTATATACCGCCGTCGCCAGCCCACCTTGTGAAAGAAACAAAGTGCGCCCAATAGTCTAACACTAACACGACAGGTCGAGGTGTAACTTATAAGCAGGGACAGATGGGCTACATTTTCTCTAACAGAACAAACGAATAAGAGTATGAAACAGCCTTTAAAGGCGGATTTAGCAGTAAGCCGCAGCGCACATTACCCGACTGAAACTAATGCAATGAGGTGCGTACACACCGCCCGTCATCCCTGCAAAATTAATTAATTATAAATAAACCCACTACCACCTAAAACCAGGGCAAGTCGTAACAAGGTAAGCGTACTGGAAAATGCGCTAGAAACAAAAAGTAGCTTACATCAAAGCACTCGACCTACACTCGAACAATATTAACTAATCTTTTTGGGCCAAAACGGGTCCTGTCAAACCACAAATAACTAAACCAACCAAACAAACCATTTGACCCCCACAGTAGATGAGATCGAACAGCCAACAGGCACCAACAGTACCGCAAGGGAACACCACAAAGCAAAAAATAGCAAAGATACAACCTTGTACCTCTAGCATCACGATTTAGCAAGGACTAAAGGCAAGAAGCATCTTAGCCCCAACCCCCCGAAACCAGGTGAGCTACTCTGAGGCAGCCACTAGGGCACACCCGTCTCTGTAGCAAAAGAGTGGGGAGACCACAGAGTAGAGGTGAAACGCCTACCGAACCTGGAGATAGCTGGCTACCCAAACAAGAACCTAAGTTCTACTTTAGATCCGCCTCAACAGCCTATAGTACCCTAAAGACAGTCAATAGGGGTACAGCTCTATTGACACAGGATACAACCTGTACTTGAGAGTACCAACTCTGCCCCGCCCGTAGGCCCTAAAGCAGCCACCCAAAAAAATATCGTTCAAGAATCCCACTAAAAATCCAAACACCCACTAAAAACTCCAAACTAACTAAGGGTTAATCTATTCTCATAGATAAAACCATGCTAAAACTAATAATAAGAACCACTCTCTCCGCGTAACCATCAGCTAGACACAGAAGACCCTACTAGTAATTAACAGACCACAAAAGGCACCATACTACACACTTCCCGCCATTCCCCCAACTGTGACCCCGACACAGGTACGCCCTAAAGAAAGATAAAACATTACAAAAGGAACTCGGCAAACATGGATTCCAACTGTTTAACAAAAACATAACCTTTAGCCAAACAAATATTAAAGGCATCGCCTGCCCAGTGACCAATTAAACGGCCGCGGTACCCTAACCGTGCAAAGGTAGCATAATCATTTGTCTACTAATTATAGACCTGTATGAAAGGCAAAATGAGAGTTCCACTGTCTCTTGTAATCAATCAATAAAACTGATCCCTCAGTCCAAAAGCTGAGATACGAATATAAGACCAGAAGACCCTGTGAAGCTTAAAATAACCTATTACCCACACTAATAACTACTTTAGGTTGGGGCGACCTTGGAAAAAAAAAGAACTTCCAAAAGTGACCTACCGTCACCACCCGGCCCACAAGCCTTTACCGACCCAGATAACTGATTACTGAACCAAGTTACTCCAGGGATAACAGCGCCATCTTCTTCAAGAGCCCATATCAAAAAGAAGGTTTACGACCTCGATGTTGGATCAGGACACCCCAATGGTGCACCCGCTATTAAAGGTTCGTTTGTTCAACGATTAACAGTCCCACGTGATCTGAGTTCAGACCGGAGCAATCCAGGTCAGTTTCTATCTATACTCTAGCTCCCCCTAGTACGAAAGGACCGGGACAGCAGAGCCAATACCAAAAGCACGCTCTAACAAAAGAAATAAATTAATTTAATATCAAACACCACCTTACCAACCTAGATCAGGTTATTAAGAACCACCCTTAATTATACTAAGTACAATTAACTCCCTACTATACATTCTCCCAATCCTAATCGCAGTAGCCTTCCTCACCCTTCTAGAACGTAAACTCCTCGGATACATGCAACTCCGAAAAGGTCCTAACATTGTAGGGCCCCTCGGACTCCTCCAACCCATTGCTGATGGGGTAAAACTAATTATTAAAGAACCAACAAAACCCACCCTATCATCACCCACCCTCTTCACACTATCCCCCATCATAGCACTCACATTAGCACTAATCACCTGAGCACCACTGCCAATACCCCACCCCCTCACTAATATAAGCCTAGGCCTATTATTCATTGTAGCCGTATCGAGCATGTTCACCTATGCCATCCTCTGATCCGGGTGGTCCTCAAACTCTAAATACCCACTCATAGGCGCCATACGCGCAGTAGCCCAAATTATCTCCTACGAGGTAACACTAGGATTAATCATCATATCTATAGCGACCATGACCGGGGGATACTCACTCTACACATTCACAGAAACACAAGAACCAACATGACTTCTATTCCCCACCTGACCACTAGCCATGATATGATTCACATCAACCATTGCCGAAACTAATCGACCACCATTTGACCTTACAGAGGGGGAGTCAGAACTTGTCTCCGGATTCAACGTGGAGTTCTCAGCTGGACCATTCGCCCTCCTATTTTTAGCAGAATACACTAACATCCTACTTATAAATACCCTTTCAACAATAATATTCCTCAACCCAGGAACAACAACCCCCCAATTATTTACAATCAACCTAATAATAAAAACCACAGGACTAACTACCCTCTTCCTATGAATCCGAGCCTCATACCCACGATTTCGCTATGACCAACTCATACACCTCCTATGAAAACAATTCCTACCCCTTACAATAGCCATGTGCATACTCAATATCTCCACCACAGTAGCACTCAATGGAACCCCCCAACAATAGAAGTGCGCCCAAGTCAGGGCCTACCTTGATAGAGTAGACACAGGATTACCCTCACTTCTGGGAGGGAAAAAATAATAGCCTCTGACCCCTGAGGACCCCCCCTCCCCCCAAAATTTTCACGCGCGCATATGTCCTTGTATATATATATGTCCATATATAACCTATGTATAATCATACATTAATCGCCTGTCCCCACGGATATCATGCAAGAATTTTTACGTGATTGACCTAATAACCCAGAATTGCTAATGAACCATAACATTGTATTTCCTTATCTAGACGTTCTATGCTTTAAGGCTAGTCCGTTGTTAATCAATATGGATATCCCGTTCCTAATGGTGTCCCGTGATCTAACCCTTCCCGTCAAATCCTTCACCCCTCACCTTAGGCCAATTAATTCTGCTTCTCACGGACATATACTGTAACCCCTCTAATGATGTTCTTTCCAAGGCCACTGGTTACTCTTTCAAGAGCTTCTCAACGGTCCGGAACCACCCCGCCTTACTAGCTTTTTCCAAGGCCTTTGGTTGCACCCTTTATCCTAGCTCATCCCTCTCATGTTCTTATCATATATGCTCTACCGCAACTGGTTGGTCTTTTTATCTGTACCTTTCATCTGACACCCATATATGCTCGTTTACCGTGGAAAGCGGTAAGGCTAAGGGACAGGGTAGGATTATATGCTTAACCTCGCACAACCTCTATATGGTTACAAGTTTCTAATGATTGTAAGACATAACTTTTTCCTCTGACCTGATTTCTCTAATAAAAATTTCGCTCGAAATTTCCCATAAGACACACTTTTTTGGGGCGGAATTTCAAAATTTCAACTTTTGTGCATAAAATTTATGCTGAAATTTCCCATTCCATAAATGTGACCTGAATTTCCTAACTAAATTTTTACATTTTTCGTAAATTTACGCAAATTTGCGCAAATTTTCCGCAACTTTATAACTTATAACTTTATAATTTATAACTTTATAACTTATAATTTTCTTATAGCTACCCGACCCCATTTTTCCACGACATCAGCCCGAACCCCAACAATTTAAGATCCCCTTTTTCCGTGTCTTTTGTCAACACAGAGTTGGGATAGCAAAGTTCGGCCCTGCAAGGGACTTAAAACCCCTAAACAGATGTTCAAATCATCTTCCCCAACACTAGAAGGCCAAGACTTGGACTCGGACCTGGAAGCCCAAAACTTCCAATACTCCTTATATTACCTTCTACAATAAAGTCAGCTAAATAAGCTATCGGGCCCATACCCCGAAAATGCCAGACGGCCTTTATTAATAAACCCCCTATCCTGATCCCTACTCTTAACCACCATCATCTCCAGCACGCTCCTTGTTGCCTCCTCAACCCACTGATTAATAATCTGAGCCTGCCTGGAAATTAACACTCTATCTATAATTCCCATAATCTCTAAACTTAACCACCCCCGGGCAACCGAGGCAGCAACAAAATACTTCCTCACACAAACCCTTGCCTCAATAACCATCATGCTGACAGCCACAATAACCGCCCTTGACTCCTCACAATGAACAATCTACCAAACCAACAACCTAACAACACTCACAACCTTAGCCCTAATAATAAAAATCGCAGCCGCCCCATTCCACTTCTGGCTACCAGAAGTAACACAAGGTTCATCCACCATAACAGCCCTAACCATCTTAACATGACAAAAACTCGCACCCTTAATTATTCTACTATCCCTCTCAAACAGCACCAACCACAGCCTCCTTATAGTCTCCGCAACTATATCCGTAACTGCCGGAGGCCTAGGCGGCCTAAACCAAACCCAACTACGTAAACTAATAGCCTTTTCATCCATCGCCCACACAGGATGAATCCTCGCTACAATAACCACTGCACCAACCATCTCCACCACAACCTTCATCATCTACACCACCACCACCACACCAATCTTTATCTTACTACACAGCACAACCTCCACCACTATCAAAGACTTAGGCAACATGTGAACATCAACCCCCCAACTAACCTTAGCCCTATCAATCACCATCCTTTCACTAAGCGGCCTGCCCCCACTAACCGGATTTATACCCAAATGACTCATTCTTAACAAAATAATCTCTATAAACCTAATAATCGAAGCAATCCTAATAGCCATCACATCTCTGCTTAGCCTGTACATCTACATACGATTAACATACATCATCACCATAACTACCACCCCCAACACTACAACCCTATCAATAAAATGACGAACCCCTAACAAAATCACCCCCTTACTCACCCCAACACTAATTACCCTCTCCATCATCACACTCCCACTATGCCCCAACATTTAGAAACTTAAGTTATTCAAACTAGAGGCCTTCAAAGCCCCCAAAAAAGATCGCACTTTAGTTTCTGTGGAGCTTGCAGCCTACCTACATCCTCTGCTTGCAACACAGACATTTTAATTAAACTAAAACTCCAAGGCTAGTGGGCCTTGATCCCACAAAAAACTAGTTAACAACCAGCTGTCCAAACCAACGGACATTAGCCTATTTCTCCGTTTTTCTGGGGGAAAAAAGAAAAACGGAGAAACCCCGGGCAAAGAGCCATACGCAGATTTGCAGTCTGACTTTCAGGGTTGGGAGCAAGGGCCGGGCCCTATGTGTAAATTTACAGTTTACCGCCTAATCGGCCATACTACCTGTGTTCATCACCCGTTGACTGTTTTCAACAAACCACAAAGACATCGGCACCCTATACCTCCTGTTCGGTGCCTGATCTGGTCTTACCGGGGCATGCTTGAGCATTCTCATGCGAATAGAGCTCACGCAGCCGGGCTCACTATTTGGCAGTGACCAAATCTTTAACGTCCTCGTAACAGCCCACGCATTCATCATAATCTTTTTTATAGTTATACCAATCATGATTGGCGGGTTTGGTAACTGACTTATCCCCCTTATAATTGGGGCCCCAGACATAGCTTTCCCCCGAATAAACAACATAAGTTTCTGACTTCTACCACCGGCACTCCTACTTCTCCTATCATCTTCCTATGTAGAAGCTGGGGCCGGCACGGGGTGGACTGTCTACCCCCCCTTATCCGGGAACCTAGTACACTCCGGCCCTTCCGTTGACTTAGCCATTTTTTCACTACACCTCGCAGGTGCATCCTCTATTCTTGGGGCAATCAACTTTATCACGACCTGCGTCAACATAAAACCCACAACAATACCAATATTTAACATTCCCCTATTCGTCTGATCCGTGATAATTACAGCTACTATACTCCTCCTAGCCCTGCCGGTCTTAGCGGCCGCAATCACAATACTCCTAACTGACCGAAACCTTAATACATCCTTCTTTGACCCCTGCGGGGGAGGAGACCCTGTCCTATTTCAACACCTATTCTGATTCTTCGGCCACCCAGAAGTATACATCTTAATCCTACCCGGCTTCGGCATTGTGTCAAGCATTATTACCTTTTACACGGGGAAAAAAAACACCTTCGGGTACACAAGCATAATCTGAGCCATGATGTCAATTGCCATCCTGGGGTTTGTAGTCTGAGCACACCATATGTTTACTGTCGGCTTAGATATTGATAGCCGAGCCTACTTCACAGCCGCAACAATAATTATTGCAGTTCCAACTGGAATCAAAGTCTTTGGCTGACTCGCCACACTAACAGGGGGCCAAATTAAATGGCAGACCCCAATCTATTGGGCCCTGGGTTTCATTTTCCTATTCACGGTTGGGGGTATGACCGGGATTATCCTAGCAAACTCATCGCTAGACATTGTCCTACACGACACATACTATGTTGTAGCACACTTTCACTATGTCCTGTCCATAGGGGCAGTCTTTGCTATTATGGGGGGATTAACACACTGATTCCCTCTATTTACAGGTTACCAACTCAATCAAACCCTCACTAAAACCCAATTCTGGGTTATGTTTATCGGGGTCAACATAACATTCTTCCCCCAACACTTCCTAGGGCTCTCCGGCATACCCCGACGATACTCAGACTTTCCAGACGCCTTCACCCTATGAAACACCATCTCCTCAATCGGCTCCACCATCTCCATAATCGCCGTTTTAATGTCCCCCTTCATTATCTGAGAAGCGATGACCCTCAAACGAGAATGCCACACCCCCCTGGGGAAAAAAACCCACGTGGAGTGATTCTACGGCACACCACCACCATACCACACCCACACAGAACCAACATTTATACTCAATAACACATACACCATGATCCGAGAGTACATTTCTCACATAGTGTGACCATGGCCCGAGAAGAGACGGACTTTTAACCGCCACCTATTGATTTCAAGTCAATCACACACTTATGCTACCCTCTCGAGGACCTAGTAAACACCTATTACATGGCTTTGTCGTAGCCAAATCACAGCATCTGTGGCCCTCACTATGCCATACGCAGCCCAACTTTCACTACAAGAAGCAGCAGGTCCAACCATAGAAGAGGTCTTATTCCTCCACGACCACGTCCTACTGCTCACAGGCCTAATAACCCTCATCGTCCTCCTCTTCTCAGTAACTGCCACCACTACAACTGTCACACATAACGACCCCACAGAGGAAGCGGAACAACTTGAAGCAGCTTGGACAGCCGCCCCAATTATGATCTTAATTCTAACCGCCCTCCCCTCGGTCCGATCCCTCTACCTGATAGAAGAAGTCTTTAACCCATACCTTACGATTAAAGTGACCGGCCACCAATGGTATTGAAACTACGAATACTCAGACGAGACTGATATCTCATTCGACTCATACATACTACAGACCCCTAACTTACCAAAGGGCTCCCCCCGTCTACTAGAAGTAGACCACCGAATAGTTATGCCAGCAGGCCTGCAAAATCGCATCATTGTAACCGCTGAAGACGTCCTCCACTCCTGGGCTATCCCCTCCATAGGCGTCAAAGTAGATGCAGTCCCAGGACGACTTAATCAACTCCCCCTTTCAACATCACGAACCGGCATCTTCTTCGGCCAGTGCTCTGAGATCTGTGGTGCGAACCACAGCTTCATACCAATTGTAATTGAGGCCACCCCATTACATCACTTCGAACAATGACTCCGCCAGCTATCAGAATCACCAAGAAGCTTTTACAGCATTAGCCTTTTAAGCTAGAGACAGAAACCACTTTCCTTGGTGGGTGCCACAACTAGACATTATTCTCACGCTCATAAACTTCCTACTCGCCTGGCTCGCCCTGGCCCTCCTTTCACAAAAAACCCTTCAACTCTTAACCCATAAAGAACTGAAAAAATCCACCCGCAACCTTAACCTAAACCCCACACCCACATGAACCCTGCCATGAACTTAAATATATTTGAACAATTTGCTAACCCAGAGATTCTATTCACCCCCACAACCCCCCTTTCCCTGCTAATCCCACTTCTTTTTATCCTTCACAAACCCAAGCTTCTCAAAAATCGTATACTAACAGCCATCAACCTCTTTATTAAAGCCGCCCTATCTAGTATACTGTCCCAACTATCCACAACAGGACAGAAATGATCGCACCCCCTAATCGCCCTGCTTATTCTTATTCTAATATCCAACCTCTTAGGCCTACTCCCATACACATTCACAACAACCTCTCAACTCTCTATTAATATAGCACTAGCTATCCCGCTATGAATGGCGACCATTATCACAGGGCTATCTTTAAAACCAACAGCAGCATTAGCCCACATACTACCAGAAGGCTCCCCATCACCCCTCATCCCATTTATGATCTTAATTGAATCTGTCAGTCTCCTTATGCGGCCAGTTGCACTCGGAGTCCGATTAACAGCTAACATCACTGCCGGTCACCTACTCATAACTATAATTAGCGGCACCACATTAAGCCTCATGCACACACCACTTAGCCTACTCACAACCACCCTCCTTATTCTCCTTTCCCTCCTAGAAGTGGCCGTAGCCTGCATCCAAGCCTATGTGTTTGTCTTACTTACTATTCTCTACCTACAAGAAAATACATAATGAACCACCAACTCCACCAATACCACTTAGTGGATCCAAGTCCATGGCCCCTCCTGGGGGCCATGAGCACACTACTCCTGACTACAGGATTAACCCTGTGGTTTCATACTAAATCCACCCTCACCCTCAAACTAGGCTTATTAATTCTAACACTAACCCTTGTGCAATGGTGACGGGACGTAATCCGAGAAGGAACCTTTCAAGGACACCATACCAAAGGGACCCAAAAAAACATACGCTACGGGATAGCCCTGTTCATCACATCAGAAATCTTTTTTTTCCTCGGGTTTTTCTGAACTTTATACCACGTAAGCCTCGTCCCAACACCAGAGCTGGGGGCAGAGTGACCCCCAGCTGGGATCTCCCCACTTAACCCCTTAGAAGTCCCCCTTCTCAACACTGCAGTCCTCCTATCCTCAGGCGCAACCATTACATGATCACACCATACACTTATAAAGGGAGACAAAAAAGAAGCCACCATCGCCCTCATAATCACCATTGCACTCGGAATCTACTTTTCAGCCCTACAACTTTCAGAATATAAAGAAACCCCATTCACTATCTCAGATAGCGTCTACGGCTCCCTATTCTTTGTAGCCACAGGCTTTCACGGACTTCACGTAATAATTGGCACCCTGTTCCTTTCAACCTGCCTAATCCGCCTCATTAACCTCCATTTCACAACAACCCACCACTTCGGATACGAAGCCGCAATTTGATACTGACACTTCGTTGACATCGTATGATTATTTCTATTTATCTCAGTTTACTGGTGAGGCTCATATTTCTTTAGTATACCAGTACAAATGTCTTCCAAACATTAAGCCCCATCGGGAAGAAATAATTAACCTCATTTACCTTGTCACCCTATCAATAATTACAGCCACAGCCCTATATTTCATCAACACACTCACCAAGCTAAAACCCGATACAAACAAACTATCCCCCTACGAGTGTGGGTTCGACCCAATAGGAGATGCACGATCCCCCATCTCGATTCAATTTTTCCTAGTCGCCATCCTATTCATCCTGTTCGACCTAGAAATTATCCTTCTTCTCCCCATCCCATGAAGCATGAACACCAACCCACCACTCACATCTATTCTCCTCACCACAACCCTCCTAACAGTCCTCACACTAGGCCTAGTCTATGAGTGACACCAGGGCGGCCTAGAATGGGCAGACTACAGCAGTAGTCTACCCAAGATTTCTGATTTCGACTCAGAAGACCTTACCTATAAGCTGCTGCAATGGAACTTATCAAAATTACCCTGTCAATAATATTTTTAATTGCCATAATCAACATAGCCCTTCAACACAAACACCTTATACTTGCCCTAATAAACATTGAAACAATAACACTTATACTATTAACTATACTGACAGCCTTTTCCACAACCGTACTTTCACCTACACAAACCCCCATGCCAATTATTCTCCTTACAATCTCAGTATGCAGCGCATCCGTGGGCCTAAGCCTGGTTGTAGCAATCACCCGAACACATGGGAGTGACTTCCTAAAAAACCTTAACCTCCTATAATGCTAAAAATCATTTTTACCACACTCATACTTATTCCAACAGCCCTCCTGCTCAAACCACAAATCTTTCACCAAACAATAACCCCACTCACCTTTCTTATCTCACTGTCTAGTCTCCCCCTTCTGAAACAAGACCCGTACCTAAAACCACAACTTAGCGAATATTTTAACTTAGACAACATCTCAGCCCCCTTGATCACACTATCATTCTGACTCCTCCCACTAACAATCATTGCCAGCCAACAAACTATAACCGCAGAACCCCAACGACAACGCACATTCATGTCGACACTCTTCTTACTTCAAACCCTAGTCACACTCACATTTTCAGTCTCCAACCTAACCCTCATATACATCATATTCGAAGCTACCTTAATCCCAACCTTAATTATCATTACACGATGAGGACATCAGACAGAGCGACTGACGGCAGGAACATACTTTATAATCTACACACTCCTTACTTCGATACCCCTCCTAATAGCAATTTTATTCCTAAACAACCTCCTAAATTCCCCGACCCCATTTTACAACATAACTTGACTAATAAACCACGAAACCGAACTGCTCCTATGACTAGCCTGTCTTGGGGCTTTCCTAGCAAAAATACCAATCTACGGCCTCCACCTCTGACTACCAAAAGCTCACGTGGAGGCCCCTGTCGCGGGTTCAATGATCCTGGCAGCCATTTTATTAAAACTTGGCGGCTACGGCATCATCCGCATAATACAAATCCTACCAACTACAAAAACAGATATTTTTTTACCATTCCTAGTCCTATCGCTTTGAGGGGCAACCCTGGCCAATCTAACATGCCTACAACAAACAGACCTAAAATCCCTCATCGCATATTCTTCCATTAGCCACATGGCCCTAGTAATCGCTGCAACCATAATCCAAACTAAGTGGGGACTGTCAGGCGCCATAACCCTAATAATCGCCCACGGCTTTACCTCCTCCATACTCTTCTGCCTCGCTAACACCACCTATGAGCGAACCAACACCCGCACTATAGTACTTACCCGAGGCATACACAACATCTTACCATTAACAACCCTGTGATGGCTAACCGCCAACTTAACCAACATTGCTATCCCACCAAGCATTAACTTTACCGCAGAACTTCTTATTATAACATCTCTATTTAACTGATGCCCAACAACAATTCTACTTCTAGGTCTATCTATACTAATCACAGCCTCCTACTCACTACACATATTTCTATCAACACAAATAGGGAAACCCTATCTAAGCGCTACCACCCAGCCAGCACACACTCGAGAACACCTTACCATACTCCTCCACATAACCCCCCTACTCCTTCTATCCACAAAAACTGAACTGGTCATAAGGTGCATATAATTTAAAAAATATTAAGCTGTGACCTTAAAAATAGAGTAACCCTCTTATGCACCGAGGAGGCCCGAGACCTGCTAAATCTCCAACCTGTTGTTAACCCACCAGCCCCCTCTCTACTAAGGGAGAACAGTCCCCCGTTGGTCTTAGGCACCAAAGCCCTTGGTGCAAATCCAAGTAGTAGGACATGAGCCTAGCCACCCCCACAATCACTGCAAGCATCTTCCTTTCCCTCCTCCTTTCCTCTATTCTCCCCACCAAAAACTCAACCACCAAAAACAACCTTTTAACCATATTTCTTGTTAGCCTAATTCCTCTTTCCCTCCTCAAGGAAAACAATGAAACAACACTATCATCACAACCCCTCATCTCCACAACAGAAAACATCTGCATCTCCATCACACTAGACACCCTCTCAATCACATTTATCCCAATTGCTCTGTTCATCACATGGTCAATTACCGAATTCTCAACCTGGTACATATCCGAAGACCCAAAAACCAACAAATTTGTCAAGTACCTACTCATCTTCCTAATTTCTATACTTATCATTACCACAGCAAACAACATATACCAGCTGTTCATCGGCTGAGAGGGGGTGGGAATTATATCCTTTCTACTAATTGGCTGATGAAACGCACGCCCTAATGCCAACACTGCGGCACTACAAGCCATTATCTACAACCGAATCGGGGACATCGGCCTTATTGTCATAACCATCTGACTCATATCCCTCTCATCCATCAACTTTCAAGAACTCCTCCAACAAAAAACAAGCGCACTACCAATAGTCGGCCTTATTGCCGCGGCAATAGGAAAATCAGCACAATTCCTCCTCCACCCATGATTACCCTCCGCCATAGAAGGCCCAACACCAGTTTCAGCCCTCCTGCACTCAAGTACAATAGTAGTAGCAGGGATCTTCCTTCTCATCCGACTACACCCAACCCTAGACAACAAAGCAATAACTACCTGCCTCATTATCGGAGCAACAACTACTATATTTGCGGCAACCTCAGCCACCACCCAACACGACATCAAAAAAATTATTGCACTCTCTACAACCAGTCAGCTGGGACTAATAATAACTATAGTGGGACTTAACCACCCCACCCTTGCCTTCCTTCACATAACCACCCACTCTTTTTTCAAAGCCCTTCTCTTTCTCTGCTCCGGCACATTTATTCACAGCCTAAATAATGAACAAGATATCCGAATAATGGGGGGCCTCCACATAACCCTCCCACTCTCATCAACATTCATTACTATTGCAAACCTATCACTCATAGGAACCCCATTTCTATCAGGCTTCTATTCAAAAGACGCAATCATTGAAACCATCTCTAACTCCCACACCAACTCCTGGGCCCTATTAACCACACTCATCGCAACCCTTCTGTCCGCTACCTATAGCATACGTATTATTGTCTCTACACTGACCCACTTTCCACGCACCAAACCCCGCACCCATCAAGAAACAAAAACTGTAACCCCCACCCTCTTCCGGCTAACCCTCACCTCAATCTTTATCGGATCCCTAATTAAACTTTCAGCAACACAAACAACAATAACAACTATACCAACAACCACTAAACTCGCCGCCCTCCTCATTACCCTACTTGGGGTCACCCTCTCATTAGACTTCACTAATCTCACCACCCCCACAAAAACACTAAAAACATTCTTCAACCAACTAGCCTTCTTCAACATCCCCCATCGATCCCTCACAATAAAAACACTCGAACTTAGTAAAAAAACCCCCACAGAACTAATTGACCTCTGAACACTAGAAAACTCGGGCCCAAGTTTCCTTTCACACACTACCACCTCCATAGTTATCACAATCACACAACAAAAAAACCTAATCAAAAACTATCTAACCACATTTTCCACATCCGTCCTCATTTTATTGGCCCTTACCCCCTAAACGATCGAAACCCACCCTTCCGATACCAACCAAGAATAACCAAGACAGAAAACAATGTAATAACTAACCCCCACAAACACACCATCAACCCAATCCCACCACCACAATAAAATACCCCATACCCATTAACCTCCAAATTTATGTAACTTCCCTGACCCCAAAAAACCAACGAGCCACCCAACCCCACCAGCAAAACTCAAAAACAAGTTACCAACCCAACTAAAACAAACAAAACAAACTTTAAGGATAAGATCTTAAAAATTACATCAACATCCTTTTCAACACTCACACAATACCCAAACACCACCACCAACCCACCCAAGTACACAATATAGGTGGCAAGAGCCGTAAACATCCGACCCATCAAAACCATCAAAATACAACAAAAAAAAGCAACCCCCATTAAAGCAACCACCCCATGATAAGAAACGGGAGTTACACCAAGCGCCACCACACCAACAACCATTAGCAACAGAACTAAACAAAAAACATAGTCTATATAAAACATAATTTTTGCTCCTCCGAGTCCTGCAGTCTGAAAAACCGCCGTTGTCACATCAACTACAAAAACATGCCCCACCAACACACCCTCCTATTATTTAACCTTCTTCCCGTGGGAACCAACATTTCAACATGGTGGAACTTTGGATCCATACTAATAACATGCACTATACTACAAACAGCGACAGGATTCTTCCTGGCCATCCACTACACAGCCAACATTGACCTAGCATTTTCATCTATTATTCACATCACCCGAGATGTTCCAGCTGGCTGAATCCTACAAAACCTACATGCAGTCGGCGCATCCATCTTCTTCATCTGTATCTACACCCACATCGCACGAGGATTATACTACGGCTCCTACCTCAATAAAAATGTCTGAATCTCAGGCACCACCCTATTAGTCACCCTCATAGCAACAGCCTTTTTCGGATATGTCCTTCCGTGGGGACAAATATCATTCTGGGCAGCTACTGTTATCACAAACCTCTTAACCGCCATCCCCCACATCGGTACAACACTCACCACCTGACTCTGAGGCGGATTCGCTATCACTGACCCAACACTGACCCGATTTTTTGCCCTTCACTTTATTCTCCCGTTTGGAATCATTTCCCTCTCTTCCCTTCACATCCTTCTTCTCCATGAACAGGGGTCCAGTAACCCCCTGGGTACCAACTCAGACATTGACAAGATCCCGCTCCACCCCTATCACTCCAACAAGGACCTACTTATACTGACAGTCTTAATCACAACTCTACTCGGCATCCTCTTTTTTACCCCAAACACACTAAACGACCCAGAAAACTTCTGCAAGGCTAATCCACTTGTCACACCCCAACACATTAAGCCGGAATGATACTTCCTCTTCGCCTATAACATCCTTCGCTCCATCCCTAATAAACTTGGGGGGACCATTGCCCTGGTCCTCTCTATCCTAGTACTTCTCTCTCTCCCACTTACACACACCGCCCACACACGGGCGATAACTTTTCGCCCTTTAGCACAACTCCTATTCTGATCTCTTATCACCACATTCACTCTTATAACCTGAACAGCTACAAAACCGGTAGAACCCCCATTCACCCTTATTGGCCAAGGAACCTCCTGCCTTTACTTCCTTTTCTTCGTCTTTACCCCCACCCTGGGGGTAATAGAAAACCACATTACTAAAACACACCTATGCTCTAATAGCTTAATAATAAAGCATTGTTCTTGTAAACCAAAGCTGGGCCCACCCTTAGAGCATCAAAGGAGAACTACTTCATTACCAGCCCCCAAAACCGGCGTCTTCTATTAAACTACCCTTTGAAAATAATAGTCTCTTGCCCCCCTCCCCCAAAATTTCTCCGAACCCGTATGTCCTTGTATATATATATGTCCATATATAACCTATGTATAATCATACATTAATCGCCTGTCCCCACGGATATCATGCAAGAATTTTTACGTGATTGACCTAATAACCCAGAATTGCTAATGAACCATAACATTGTATTTCCTTATCTAGACGTTCTATGCTTTAAGGCTAGTCCGTTGTTAATCAATATGGATATCCCGTTCCTAATGGTGTCCCGTGATCTAACCCTTCCCGTCAAATCCTTCACCCCTCACCTTAGGCCAATTAATTCTGCTTCTCACGGACATATACTGTAACCCCTCTAATGATGTTCTTTCCAAGGCCACTGGTTACTCTTTCAAGAGCTTCTCAACGGTCCGGAACCACCCCGCCTTACTAGCTTTTTCCAAGGCCTTTGGTTGCACCCTTTATCCTAGCTCATCCCTCTCATGTTCTTATCATATATGCTCTACCGCAACTGGTTGGTCTTTTTATCTGTACCTTTCATCTGACACCCATATATGCTCGTTTACCGTGGAAAGCGGTAAGGCTAAGGGACAGGGTAGGATTATATGCTTAACCTCGCACAACCTCTATATGGTTACAAGTTTCTAATGATTGTAAGACATAACTTTTTCCTCTGACCTGATTTCTCTAATAAAAATTTCGCTCGAAATTTCCCATAAGACACACTTTTTTGGGGCGGAATTTCAAAATTTCAACTTTTGTGCATAAAATTTATGCTGAAATTTCCCATTCCATAAATGTGACCTGAATTTCCTAACTAAATTTTTACATTTTTCGTAAATTTACGCAAATTTGCGCAAATTTTCCGCAACTTTATAACTTATAACTTTATAATTTATAACTTTATAACTTATAATTTTCTTATAGCTACCCGACCCCATTTTTCCACGACATCAGCCCGAACCCCAACAATTTAAGATCCCCTTTTTCCGTGTCTTTCACACATGATAATTTTTCCATTTAAAATTTGGACGACTTATATAAAATCTCACACGAAACAACCCCCCAC